GCTAGCGTAGCTTAACTAAAGCATAACACTGAAGATGTTAAGATAGACCCTAGTAAGGTCTCGTAAGCACAAAGGCTTGGTCCTGACTTTACTGTTAACTTTAGCTAAACTTACACATGCAAGTCTCTGCCCTCCTGTGAGGATGCCCTGTAGTTCCTCTCCCTGGAACAAGGAGCTGGTATCAGGCACACTACGTGTAGCCCATAACACCTTGCTTAGCCACACCCCCAAGGGACCACAGCAGTGATAAATATTAAGCAATAAGTGAAAACTTGACTTAGTTAAGGCTTAAAAGGGCCGGTAAAACTCGTGCCAGCCACCGCGGTTATACGAGAGGCCCAAGCTAACAGACCCTCGGCGTAAAGAGTGGTTAGAATATGATTAAACTAAAGCCGAATATTTCCACAACTGTCATACGTACTTGGAGATTAGAAGAACCCCTACGAAAGTGGCTTTATCCTTTTGAATCCACGGAAGCTATGGCACAAACTGGGATTAGATACCCCACTATGCATAGCCTTAAACCTAGATAACATTTTACATCCGTTATCCGCCCGGGAACTACGAGCACTAGCTTAAAACCCAAAGGACTTGGCGGTGCTTAATAACCCCCTAGAGGAGCCTGTTCTAGAACCGATAACCCTCGTTAAACCTCACCCCTTCTTGTTTATCCCGCCTATATACCGCCGTCGTCAGCTTACCCTGTGAAGGTTTAATAGTAAGCAAAATTAGTATAACCCAAAACGTCAGGTCGAGGTGTAGCATATGAAAGGGGAAGAAATGGGCTACATTTTCTACCTATAGAAAATACGAAAAGTGTACTGAAATGTACATTAGAAGGAGGATTTAGTAGTAAGAAAGAAATAGAGTGTCTTTCTGAAACTGGCCCTTAAGCGCGCACACACCGCCCGTCACTCTCTCCAAGCTAACGTTCTTTAAATAACTAATGCACCTTATCAGCAAAGGGGAGGCAAGTCGTAACATGGTAAGTGTACCGGAAGGTGCACTTGGATAAATCAGGGTGTAGCTAAGACAGTAAAGCATTTCCCTTACACTGAAAAGTCCCCCGTGCAATTCGGAGTACCCTGAAGCCTAACAGCTAGCTTAATCAACACAATCAACACACCCATATTTATAACCCCACATGAAATATTCTTTAAAAGCAAAACATTTTACCCCTTTAGTATAGGCGATAGAAAAAGGACATAAGCAACAGAAAAAGTACCGCAAGGGAACGCTGAAAAAGAAATGAAAGAACTCAGTTAAGCACAAAAAAGCAAAGATTCACCCTTGTACCTTTTGCATCATGGTTTAGCAAGCCTTATTTAAGCAAAAAGAATTGAAGTTTAAAACCCCGAATCCAAGTGAGCTACTCCAAGACAGCCTGATTATATAGGGCTTAACCCGTCTCTGTGGCAAAAGAGTGGGAAGAGCTTTGAGTAGAGGTGATAAACCTACCGAACTTGGTGATAGCTGGTTGCCTAAGAAATGAATAGAAGTTCAGCCCTTAAAAATTCTTAAGTCACAACCCTTTTTAAAGGAGAAAGAAATTTAAGGAGTTACTCAAGGGAGGTACAGCTCCCTTGAGAGAAGAAACAACTTTTTAAGGAGGATAAAGATCAAATTTGAAACAAGGTCTTGTACACTAGTGGGCTTAAAAGCAGCCACCTATAGAAAAAGCGTTAAAGCTTAAGTACTAAAAACACCTATAATTACGATATAACCCTCTTAATCCCCTAAAAATATTAGGCCACCTTATGCCACCATAAAGGTGATAATGCTAATATGAGTAATAAGAGATAAGCATCTCTCCTAGCATGAGTGTATTTCAGAACGAACCAATCACTGAACATTAACGGCCCCAAAAAGAGGGAATTGAACTAAAAATAAATAACCAGAAAAACCACCAAACTTAACCGTTGATCTTACACAAGTATGCTAATCAGGAAAGACTAAAAGGAAGGGAAGGAACTCGGCAAAATTACAAGCCTCGCCTGTTTAYCAAAAACATCGCCTTCTGACAACACACAAATAGGAGGTCCCGCCTGCCCTGTGATCATGAATTTAACGGCCGCGGTATTTTGACCGTGCAAAGGTAGCGCAATCACTTGTCTTTTAAATGAAGACCTGTATGAATGGCATAACGAGGGCTTGACTGTCTCCCTTACCCAGTCAATGAAATTGATTTTCCCGTGCAGAAGCGGGAATAAGAACATAAGACGAGAAGACCCTGTGGAGCTTTAGACAATAAATGGCCCCCGTAAAGAATACCTTATTAAAGAATTAAACAAAGAGTCAACCCATTTTGCTGTCTTTGGTTGGGGCGACCGCGGGGAAAAAGACAACCCCCATGAGGAATCTGAACACCACTCTTTAAATGAAGAGCACCAGCTCAACATAACAGAACATCTGACCTATAACGACCCGGTAGAAGTACCGATCAACGAAACCAGTTACCCCAGGGATAACAGCGCAATCCTCTCCCAGAGCCCATATCGACGAGAGGGTTTACGACCTCGATGTTGGATCAGGACATCCTAATGGTGCAGCCGCTATTAAGGGTTCGTTTGTTCAACGATTAAAGTCCTACGTGATCTGAGTTCAGACCGGAGTAATCCAGGTCAGTTTCTATCTATGTAATGCCCTCTCCCAGTACGAAAGGACCGAAGAGGCGAGGCCCCTGTTTCTTATACGCCTCACCACCTACCTAATGAAACCAACTAAAATAGGCGAAGAGGCATTCCAAGTCTCTCCCCGTCACAGATAATGACTTGTTAAGATGGCAGAGCCCGGCTAATGCAAAAGACCTAAGCCCTTTTATTCAGAGGTTCAAATCCTCTTCTTAACTATGATTTCCACACTTATCTCATACATTATTCATCCCCTAATCCTTATTATTTTTGTTCTCCTGGCAGTCGCCCTCCTCACCCTTGTTGAACGAAAAGTTCTTGGGTATATGCAACTTCGCAAAGGCCCTAACGTTGTTGGGCCATATGGTCTCCTACAACCAATTGCCGACGGACTAAAACTCTTCATAAAAGAACCAGTTCGACCATCCACTTCTTCCCCCATCCTATTTTTGCTCGCCCCAATAATAGCTCTTACACTAGCCCTAACCCTCTGGGCACCAATCCCGCTCCCTTTTCCAATAGCAGACTTAAACCTAGGACTTCTTTTTATCTTAGCCATTTCCAGCCTTGCCGTCTATTCTATTCTAGGCTCAGGCTGAGCCTCAAATTCTAAATACGCTCTCATTGGTGCCCTCCGAGCCGTTGCCCAAACCATCTCATATGAAGTCAGCCTGGGATTAATTCTTCTGAACGCTATCATCTTTACTGGGGGTTTTACCCTTCAAACATTTAACATCGCTCAAGAAGCAACATGGTTGATTTTACCAGCATGGCCTTTAGCGGCTATATGGTTTATTTCCACACTAGCCGAGACTAATCGGGCACCCTTCGATCTAACTGAAGGAGAATCAGAGCTCGTATCTGGCTTCAATGTAGAATATGCTGGGGGGCCATTTGCCCTATTTTTTCTAGCCGAATACGCCAACATCCTTTTTATAAACACCCTTTCAGCCACCCTCTTCCTCGGATCTTCATTACTTGTTATTTTCCCTTATGTTACTACTACTGTACTAATAATTAAGGCAACTTTTCTAGCCGTCCTATTCCTCTGGGTACGAGCCTCCTACCCCCGATTTCGTTATGACCAGCTTATACACCTTATCTGAAAAAACTTCTTACCCCTTACACTCGCCCTAGTTATTTGACATCTGGCCCTTCCTATTTCGTTTGCAGGCTTACCCCCTCAGTATTAAAGGAGTTGTGCCTGAATAAAGGGCTACTTTGATAGAGTAGATAATGAGGGTTAAAATCCCTCCGACTCCTTAGAAAGAAGGGATTCGAACCCTACCTGAAGAGATCAAAACTCTTAGTGCTTCCTCTACACCACTTCCTAGTAAAGTCAGCTAAGTTAAGCTTTCGGGCCCATACCCCGAACATGTTGGTTAGAATCCTTCCTTTACTAATGAGCCCATACGTAATCCCCATCCTCCTCCTAGGCATAGGACTTGGAACCACAGCCACCTTGATCAGTTCCCATTGACTCCTTGCTTGAATAGGCCTTGAACTTAACACAGTTGCCATTATTCCGCTCATGGCACGCCACCACCACCCCCGAGCAGTCGAAGCAACCACTAAATATTTTCTTATTCAGGCGGCAGCTGCCGCTCTACTACTATTTGCCTCAGTCTCAAACGCCTGATTGTCAGGTGAGTGACACATTGAACAAATGACGCACCCTCTGCCCACCACCATAATTGTGCTTGCCCTTGCATTAAAAATTGGACTCGCCCCACTCCATGCCTGACTTCCAGAAGTACTTCAAGGCTTAGACCTTACTACGGGCCTAATTCTATCCACCTGACAAAAAATTGCCCCTATGGCTATCTTTCTCCAGATTAACCTTGAAGATCCAACAATCTTTATTCTCCTAGGCCTAACCTCAACTTTAGTTGGAGGATGAGGCGGGTTAAACCAAACACAACTGCGGAAAGTCCTTGCCTATTCATCAATCGCCCACCTTGGCTGAATGGTCCTTATTATACAATTTGCCCCCTCCCTTACCCTCCTCAATTTGATTATCTACTTCGTTATAACCATCTCTACATTCCTTATTTTTAAATTCTTATCCTCAACAAATATTACCACCCTTGCTAATGCCTGGACTAAAGCACCTGTTCTAGCCTCCATTGCCCCCTTCACCCTTCTCTCCCTAGGGGGTCTTCCCCCTTTAACGGGCTTCGCCCCAAAATGACTAATCCTACAAGAGCTTACCAAACAAGGACTCCCTCTTATTGCAACGATTGCAGCCCTATCTGCGTTGCTAAGCCTTTACTTCTACCTTCGCCTTACTTATGCAATAACCCTAACCATCTCCCCCAATACGACCGTCAACTCGGCCCCATGACGTTTTGCCAACCACTCTCTAACCTTTCCACTATCAGTTGCCACAGCAGGTGCCACCTTCCTACTCCCCCTTATGCCAGCAGGAATGGCTCTCTTACCCTAAGAGTTTAGGTTAGCATCATAGACCAAGGGCCTTCAAAGCCCTAAGCGGGAGTGAGAATCTTCCAACTCTTATAAGACTTGCAGGCTCCTAACCCACATCTCCTGTATGCAAAACAGGTACTTTAATTAAGCTAAAGCCTTGCTAGGCAGGCAGGCCTCGATCCTACAAACTCTTAGTTAACAGCTAAGCGCTCTAACCAGCGAGCATCCGCCTACCTTTTCCCCGCCGCCTTATAAAAGGCGGGGAAAAGCCCCGGCGGGCGATTAGCCTGCTTCTTAAGATTTGCAATCTTACGTGTAACACCCCAGGGCTCTGGTAGGAGAAGGATTTTAACCTTCGTCTATGGAGCTACAAACCACCGCTAAACACTCAGCCATCCTACCTGTGGCAATCACGCGTTGATTTTTCTCAACTAACCATAAAGATATCGGCACCCTATATATAGTTTTTGGTGCTTGAGCAGGAATAGTGGGCACAGCTTTAAGCTTATTAATTCGAGCAGAATTAAGTCAGCCTGGAGCCCTCCTAGGAGACGACCAGATTTATAATGTAATCGTTACAGCTCATGCTTTCGTAATAATTTTCTTTATAGTAATACCAATTATGATTGGAGGCTTCGGAAACTGACTTATCCCCCTAATGATTGGAGCCCCTGACATAGCCTTCCCTCGAATAAATAATATGAGCTTTTGACTGCTGCCCCCCTCTTTTCTTCTTTTGCTTGCTTCTTCCGGAGTTGAAGCTGGAGCAGGAACAGGTTGAACTGTTTACCCACCACTATCAGGAAACCTAGCACATGCAGGGGCATCAGTTGACCTAACTATTTTCTCCCTTCACTTGGCAGGTGTTTCTTCAATTCTAGGGGCCATTAATTTTATTACAACTATCATTAATATGAAACCCCCAGCTATTTCACAATACCAAACACCCCTATTTGTCTGAGCTGTTTTAATTACGGCTGTACTTCTTCTTCTTTCCCTTCCAGTCCTTGCAGCAGGAATTACAATGCTACTAACAGACCGAAATCTAAACACTACTTTCTTCGACCCTGCAGGAGGGGGAGACCCGATCCTATACCAACACCTCTTTTGATTCTTCGGCCATCCCGAAGTATATATTCTTATTCTTCCAGGGTTTGGAATAATTTCTCATATTGTTGCTTACTACTCAGGAAAGAAAGAACCGTTTGGTTACATAGGAATGGTTTGAGCAATGATGGCTATCGGACTTCTTGGCTTCATTGTTTGAGCACATCACATGTTTACAGTAGGGATAGATGTTGATACTCGAGCCTATTTTACTTCTGCCACTATAATTATTGCCATCCCAACGGGTGTAAAAGTTTTTAGCTGATTAGCTACTCTTCATGGAGGAGCAATCAAATGAGAAACACCTCTACTTTGAGCCCTAGGTTTCATTTTCCTATTCACGGTTGGAGGCCTAACAGGTATTGTCTTAGCCAATTCATCTCTTGATATTGTGCTTCATGACACATACTATGTAGTAGCCCACTTCCACTACGTTCTCTCAATAGGAGCTGTGTTTGCGATCGTAGCAGCATTCGTGCACTGATTCCCTCTGTTCTCAGGATACACTCTCCACAGCACATGAACAAAAATCCACTTCGGTGTAATGTTTGCTGGTGTAAACCTAACCTTCTTCCCACAACACTTCTTAGGTCTAGCAGGAATACCTCGACGGTACTCTGACTACCCCGACGCTTATACCCTTTGAAACACAGTTTCCTCAATTGGCTCCCTGGTCTCTCTAGTAGCAGTAATTATGTTCCTATTTATTATCTGAGAAGCTTTCGCCGCAAAACGTGAAGTTTCAGCAGTAGAATTAACTCTTACAAATGTTGAATGACTACATGGGTGTCCTCCTCCTTATCACACCTTTGAAGAACCTGCTTTCGTTCAAATTCAACAAACTTCCGCACATTATTCTAACAACTAACCACGAGAAAGGAAGGAATTGAACCTCCGTATGATGGTTTCAAGCCARCCACATAACCSCTCTGTCACTTTCTTATAAGAGGTACTAGTTAAATTGTATATAACAATGCTTTGTCAAGGCATAATTGTAGGTTGAACTCCTACGCACCTTAATTAATGGCCCACCCTTCACAACTAGGTTTACAAGATGCAGCCTCACCTGTAATAGAAGAACTTCTTCATTTCCATGATCATGCTTTAATAATTGTTTTTTTAATTAGCACTCTTGTGCTTTACATTATTGTTGCAATAGTATCAACAAAGCTTACCAACAAATACATTCTTGACTCTCAAGAAATTGAAATTATTTGAACACTTCTCCCTGCATTAATTCTTATTTTAATCGCACTCCCATCTTTACGAATCCTTTACCTAATGGACGAAATCAATGACCCGCACCTTACTATTAAAGCCGTTGGCCATCAATGATATTGAAGCTACGAGTATACAGACTATGAAGAGCTGGGCTTTGATTCTTACATAATCCCCACTCAAGATCTGACCCCTGGTCAATTCCGACTCTTAGAAACAGACCACCGAATAGTTATTCCTGTTGAATCCCCAATTCGAATTTTAGTTACAGCTGAAGATGTCCTTCACTCATGAGCAGTACCCTCTTTAGGTGTAAAAATAGATGCCGTCCCAGGACGCCTAAACCAAGTTGCATTTATTGCCTCCCGTCCAGGGGTATATTATGGTCAATGTTCCGAAATCTGCGGAGCTAACCACAGCTTTATGCCTATTGTTGTTGAAGCAGTACCTCTTCAACACTTTGAAAACTGATCTTCATTAATACTTCAAGACGCCTCACTAAGAAGCTAAACCGGGAAAAGCGTTAGCCTTTTAAGCTAAAGATTGGTGTCTCCCAACCACCCTTAGTGAATATGCCACAATTAAACCCCGCGCCCTGATTTATAATCCTTGCCTTGTCATGACTTGTATTTCTTATTGTTATTCCTCCCAAAGTTCTAGCCCATAATTTTCCCAACGAACCTTCCCCTTCTGCCGCTGAAAAACCAAAAACTAAACCCTGAAACTGACCATGATACTAAATTTCTTTGATCAATTTTTAAGCCCTGTTTTCTTAGGTATCCCGTTAATTGTAGTCTCATTAACAATTCCTTGGACCCTGTTTCCTCAGCCAACCTCCCGCTGATTAAATAACCGTCTTCTCACCCTCCAAGGATGATTTATTAACCGATTTACTCAACAAATTTTTCTACCTTTAAGCCCAGCTGGACACAAATGAGCGCTAATGCTCACTTCTTTGATACTTTTCCTTATTACCCTAAATATGCTGGGGTTATTACCATACACGTTTACACCCACTACTCAGCTATCACTTAATATAGCACTAGCAGTACCTCTTTGATTAGCGACCATTATTATTGGTATACGAAATCAGCCAACCCATGCCCTAGGCCATTTATTACCAGAAGGGACCCCGACCCTATTAATTCCAATCCTCATCGTAATCGAAACGATTAGCCTCTTTATTCGCCCTCTTGCCTTAGGAGTTCGACTAACAGCAAACCTAACGGCAGGCCACCTACTCATTCAACTAATTGCTACAGCAGCCTTTGTCCTTCTTCCTTTAATACCAACAGTTGCGTTATTAACAACAGTCCTCCTTTTCATGCTCACCCTACTAGAAGTTGCAGTCGCAATAATTCAAGCCTACGTATTTGTACTTCTCTTAAGCCTTTATTTACAAGAAAACGTCTAATGGCCCACCAAGCACACGCATACCATATAGTAGACCCAAGCCCATGACCGTTAACAGGCGCTATTGCAGCACTGCTCCTGACCTCTGGAACAGCAATCTGAATACATTTTCATTCGACAACTCTTATAACCCTCGGGTTAGCACTCCTGCTTTTAACCATGTACCAATGGTGACGAGATATTGTTCGAGAAGGGACTTTCCAAGGACATCACACACCCCCTGTACAAAAAGGACTTCGGTATGGAATAATTCTCTTCATCACATCCGAAGTTTTCTTTTTTATTGGCTTCTTCTGAGCCTTTTACCACTCAAGCTTGGCTCCAACCCCTGAATTAGGAGGCTGCTGACCCCCCACAGGAATTACGGCCCTTGACCCTTTCGAAGTTCCTCTACTAAATACAGCAGTACTTTTAGCGTCTGGTGTAACCGTTACTTGAGCACACCACAGCATTATAGAAGGAAACCGAAAACAAGCTATTCAATCCCTATTCCTAACAATTCTCCTAGGGTTTTATTTCACAGGCCTCCAAGCCTTAGAATATTATGAAGCCCCCTTTACCATTGCGGATGGAGTTTATGGCTCAACCTTCTTCGTTGCAACAGGCTTCCACGGACTTCACGTTATTATTGGCTCTACCTTCCTAGCTGTATGTTTACTACGCCAAATTCAGTACCATTTCACCTCTGAACATCACTTTGGCTTCGAAGCAGCAGCGTGATACTGACACTTTGTAGACGTTGTATGACTATTCTTATATATCTCAATTTATTGATGAGGCTCATAATCTTCCTAGTATTAATGTTAGTATAAGTGACTTCCAATCACCTGGCCTTGGTTAAAATCCAAGGGAAGATAATGAATTTAATCACGGTAATAATTTTAATCTCAGTAATTCTTTCTATTGTCCTGGCCATCGTTTCATTCTGACTTCCCCAAATGAGCCCCGACCATGAAAAGCTCTCCCCCTATGAATGTGGCTTCGACCCCCTAGGTTCCGCCCGATTACCTTTTTCAATACGATTTTTTCTTGTCGCAATTTTGTTCCTCCTATTTGACCTAGAAATCGCCCTCTTACTTCCCCTTCCTTGAGGAGACCAACTTTCTTCTCCCCTAACTACTTTCTTCTGAGCTGCCCTAGTTCTCCTCCTCTTAACATTAGGACTAATTTATGAATGAATCCAAGGAGGCTTAGAATGGGCCGAATAGGCAATTAGTTTAAAAAAACGTTTGATTTCGGCTCAAAAGTTTGCAGTTAAAATCTGTGATAGCCTGATGACATCAGCTCAGTTTGCTTTTTCTTCAGCTTTTATTGTAGGCCTAGCAGGATTAGCCTTCCACCGCACCCATCTTTTATCTGCCCTACTATGTTTAGAAGGGATAATACTTTCACTATTTATTGCTTTATCCTTATGAATACTCTCCCTTGACTCTACTAACTTTTCATCTTCACCAATCTTACTCCTTGCCTTTTCTGCATGTGAAGCTAGCACAGGCTTAGCCCTGCTTGTAGCCACTGCACGGACCCACGGCTCCGACCGACTACAAGCCTTAAACCTCCTACAATGTTAAAGATTTTATTGCCAACCATCATGCTTGTTCCAACAGTCTGGCTCTCACAACCCAAAAAAGTGTGATCCAACTCATTATTCTTTAGTCTATCTGTTGCAATTATTAGCCTCTCCTTGTTCAACAACCCAGATGAAGTCGGCTGGACTATATTAAACACTTATATAGCGACAGACCCCCTCTCAACACCCCTTTTAGTTTTAACTTGCTGACTTCTCCCCTTGATAATCCTTGCTAGCCAGAACCACACTGCCACAGAACCCATTAATCGACAACGGACATATATTACCCTTTTAATTTCACTACAATTTTTCTTAATTCTCGCATTTAGTGCAACCGAACTAATTATATTTTATGTAATATTTGAAGCTACCCTCATTCCGACCTTGATCATTATTACCCGTTGAGGAAATCAAACTGAACGACTAAATGCCGGCACATATTTCTTATTTTATACCCTAGCTGGTTCTTTACCCCTTTTAGTTGCCCTCCTCCATCTTCACAGCTCAGCTGGCACTCTTTCAACCCTAACCTTAGCCTACACCCATCCTCTTCACCTTTCATCTTACGCGGACAAGTTATGATGAGCAGGCTGTCTTTTGGCCTTTTTAGTCAAAATACCCCTTTACGGAGTTCACTTATGATTACCAAAAGCTCACGTAGAAGCACCAGTTGCAGGATCAATAGTCCTAGCCGCGGTTCTTCTAAAACTAGGGGGCTACGGGATAGCTCGAATTATTCTTATGTTAGACCCTCTAACTAAGGAAATAAGTTACCCTTTTATAATTTTAGCCATATGAGGCCTGGTAATAGCCGGGTCAGTATGTATACGCCAAACAGATTTAAAATCGCTCATTGCCTACTCCTCCGTCAGCCATATAGGACTGGTTGCTGCAGGCATTCTGATTCAAACCCCTTGAGGCCTAGCCGGGGCTGTCGCTTTAATGATCGCCCACGGATTAACCTCCTCTGCTCTTTTCTGTTTAGCAAACACAAACTACGAGCGAACCCACAGTCGAACTATAGTATTAGCGCGAGGATTACAAATAACCCTTCCTTTAATAACATCATGGTGGCTGCTAATAACGCTAGCCAACCTCGCTTTACCACCCTCCCCTAACCTTATGGGTGAGCTGATAATCATTATTTCAGTTTTTAACTGATCTTGATTTACTCTCCTGCTCACAGGATCCGCCACTCTAATCACCGCCGCATACTCCTTATACATATTCCTTATAACACAACGAGGCCCGCTCCCACCACATATTATTGCCCTCCAACCCACCTACTCCCGAGAACATTTGCTAATTGTTCTACACTTACTTCCTTTAATCCTTATTATCTTAAAGCCCGCCCTTATCCTAGGATGAACAACATGTAAATATAGTTTAACTAAAATGCTGGATTGTGATTCCAGAGACAGGGGTTAAAGTCCCCTTATTCACCGAGAGAGGCTCGCCAGCAACGAAGACTGCTAATCTCCGCCCCCTCAGTTAGACCCTGAGGCTCACTCGCAGCTTCTGAAGGATAATAGCGCATCCGCTGGTCTTAGGAACCAAAAACTCTTGGTGCAACTCCAAGCAGAAACTATGCATACCACCCCTTTAATAATAACAACCAGCTTATTACTGATCTTTATTATTCTCCTATATCCAGTCCTCACAACTCTCTCCCCCGAGCCAAAGACATCAGACTGACCTCTCGACAAAGCAAAAAACGCCGTAAAAATTGCCTTTTTTGTCAGTCTCCTCCCCCTAACACTCTTTCTTAGTGAGGGAGCAGAAGCTGTTATTACCAACTGCTCATGACTTAACCTCCACACCTTCAATATTTCACTAAGCTTTAACTTCGACCTTTACTCAGTGGTCTTTGTCCCAGTTGCTTTATATGTGACCTGATCTATTCTAGAATTCGCATCATGATATATACACTCTGACCCTAACATTTCCCGGTTTTTTAAATACCTCCTCATCTTCCTCATCGCAATGCTTATTCTAGTTACCGCAAATAACATGTTCCAACTATTCATTGGCTGAGAAGGAGTTGGAATTATATCCTTCATACTAATTGGCTGGTGGTACGGCCGGGCAGACGCTAACACTGCAGCTCTCCAAGCAGTCCTTTATAACCGCGTCGGGGATATTGGATTGATTCTAGCAATAGCTTGACTAAGCACTAACCTTAACTCATGAGAATTTCAACAGATATTTTCCGCCTCAGAAAGCATAGATCTTACCCTCCCACTCCTTGGCCTTATCCTGGCCGCTACAGGAAAATCCGCCCAATTTGGCCTTCACCCTTGACTTCCATCGGCAATGGAGGGCCCTACTCCGGTTTCTGCCCTACTGCACTCAAGCACCATGGTTGTTGCGGGCATCTTCCTCCTAATCCGTATGAGCCCATTAATAGATCATAACCCCTTAGCTCAGACTATTTGCTTATGTTTAGGAGCCTTAACAACCCTTTTCACAGCCACCTGCGCGTTAACACAAAATGATATTAAAAAAATCGTCGCTTTTTCAACCTCCAGCCAACTAGGTCTAATAATAGTTACTATCGGCCTTAACCAACCCCAACTGGCTTTCCTACACATCTGTACCCATGCTTTCTTCAAAGCTATACTCTTCTTATGCTCCGGCTCGATCATCCATTGCCTTAATGATGAACAAGACATCCGTAAAATGGGAGGAGTCCAAAATTTAGCTCCCACCACTTCCTCAGCCCTCACCATCGGCAGCTTAGCCTTAACCGGTACCCCCTTCCTGGCTGGGTTCTTTTCTAAAGACGCAATTATTGAAGCCTTAAACACATCCCACCTTAACGCCTGAGCCCTTACTCTTACCCTTCTAGCCACATCTTTTACTGCAATCTACAGCCTTCGAGTCGTATACTTCGTATGTATAGGAAACCCGCGATTTAACCCTCTCTCCCCTATTAATGAAAACGACCCAGCAACCGTTAACCCAATCAAGCGACTTGCTTGAGGAAGTATTATTGCAGGCTTTGTAATCACTCTTAATATTCTCCCAATAAAAACGCCAGTCATGTCTATGCCTACAACCCTAAAATTAGCGGCCCTTATTGTGACCATCCTAGGCCTACTCACTGCCCTAGAGCTAGCCTCTCTAACTAATAAACAATTTAAACCTACCCCTATTCTTATTACACACCATTTCTCTAATATACTAGGCTACTTCCCCGCCCTTGTTCACCGATTGACTCCAAAACTGAATCTCATCCTAGGGCAGCTCGTAGCCACTCAAATGATTGACCAAACCTGGATGGAAAAAACAGGCCCAAAAGCTATCGTCTCCGTTAACTCCCCTCTGGTCTCAACAACCAGCAATATTCAACAAGGCATGATCAAAACATACCTTTCCCTTTTCTTCCTCACTCTCTCCATTTCAATCCTAATCGTCTTACTAAACAGACCGGAGCGCCCCACGACTTAATCCCCGAGTTAACTCAAGGACAACAAATAAGGTTAGAAGCAGCACCCACGCACCACCCACCAACAACCCTCCCCCTATAGAATACATTAAAGCAACCCCACCAATATCCCCGCGCAATACCCCTAGTTCTGACCCCCCTCCTGACACGCTTCAACAACTCATGTCCATTCCCTCCATAAAGAACTTCCCTGCTACCGCCACCCCTACTAAGTAACACCCCATGGCCGTAAACACCGGCCAACTCATCCACGTTTCCGGATAAGGCTCCGCTGCTAAAGCAGCAGAATATGCAAACACCACCAGCATCCCTCCAAGATAAATTAAAAACAAAATAAGTGACAAGAAGGACCCGCCTCATCCAGCTAACACCCCACAACCAACGCCTGCAACCATTACCAACCCTAAAGCAGCAAAAAATGGAGAAGGATTAGAAGCCACAGCGGCTAGTCCCACAATTAAGCCCAATAGTAATAAAAGCATTAAATAAAACATAATTCCCGCCTGGACTCTAACCAGGACTAATGACTTGAAAAACCACCGTTGTATTCAACTACGAGAACCATAATGGCCAACCTTCGAAAATCCCATCCACTCTTAAAAATCGCCAACGACGCAGTCGTAGACCTTCCAGCCCCTGCTAATATTTCAGTCTGATGAAACTTTGGCTCACTTTTAGGCCTCTGCCTCATCGCTCAACTACTTACAGGACTTTTCCTAGCTATACACTACACCTCAGATATCTCAACTGCATTCTCCTCAGTTGCTCACATCTGCCGGGATGTAAACTACGGCTGATTGATTCGAAACATGCATGCTAACGGTGCTTCTTTCTTCTTCATTTGCATTTATCTCCACATTGGACGGGGCCTATACTACGGCTCCTACCTTTATAAAGAAACCTGAAATATTGGAGTAGTTCTTCTTCTGCTAGTTATACTAACAGCCTTCGTTGGCTATGTCCTTCCCTGAGGACAAATGTCTTTCTGAGGTGCTACTGTCATCACCAACCTTTTGTCCGCCTTTCCCTATGTAGGCGACACCCTTGTCCAATGAATCTGAGGCGGCTTCTCCATCGACAACGCCACACTGACTCGATTCTTCGCCTTCCACTTCCTCTTCCCCTTCGTTATCGCAGCCGTTACAGTTGTTCACTTAATTTTCCTCCACGAAACTGGCTCAAATAACCCTACCGGGCTTAACTCGGACGCGGATAAAATTTCCTTCCACCCTTACTTCTCTTACAAAGATCTCCTAGGTTTCGCGGCGCTTTTAATTGCACTAATCTCTTTAGCACTATTTTCACCCAATCTTCTAGGAGACCCCGACAACTTTACCCCCGCAAACCCCCTGGTTACCCCTGCCCACATTAAACCAGAGTGATACTTCCTGTTTGCCTACGCAATTCTACGTTCAATCCCTAACAAACTTGGAGGAGTCCTTGCCCTATTCTTTTCCATTTTAGTCCTTATATTAGTTCCCATTCTGCACACATCAAAACAGCGTAGCCTGACATTTCGGCCACTAACACAATTCCTGTTTTGGGTTCTAGTCGCTGACGTATTTATTCTCACTTGAATTGGAGGGATGCCAGTAGAACACCCCTTTGTTGTCATCGGCCAAATCGCCTCCTTCCTATACTTTTTCCTCTTCTTAGTTCTTTCCCCTGCAGCGGCTCTGGTGGAAAATAAACTTCTTGAATGACAATGCAGCGGTAGCTCAGAGTTAGAGCGCCGGCCTTGTAAGTCGGATGCCGAAGGTTAAAATCCCTCCCGCTGCTAATCAAAGAAGGGGGACTCGAACCCCCGCCCCTAACTCCCAAAGCTAGGATTCTTAACTAAACTATTCCTTGCCGGGCTCCGCCCGCCTAAAGCATATATGTAATATAACCATATCTTATATTAAACTATTTATTATGTACGTATTACATAAAATTAAGCCACCATACTATGGTGTTAAACTAATAAATGTTACATATAAAGAAGGGGTACATAAACCATAAAATTCAACACTTACATAATTATATATCAAATTATTCAGATGATATTAACAAATCAAGTCTCATAGTAACGTTACACCAAGTATCAGCTAAATATCCATTCAAAAAAGAATGCACAGTAAGAACCGACCATCAGTTGATATCTTAATGCTAACGGTTATTGATGGTCAGGGACAAAAACTGTGGGGGTTTCACTTAGTGAACTATTCCTGGCATTTGGTTCCTACTTCAGGAACACACTTTCATTTATTCCCCACAAAGTCCTTGACGCTTGCATAAGTTAATGGTGGAGTACATACTCCTCGTTACCCACCATGCCGAGCATTCTTTCTAATGTGCATTTGGTTCCTTTTTTTGGTTTCCTTTCAACTGACATTTCAGAGTGCAAGCGACTCTAAAGTACAAGGTTGAACATACCCTTGAATTTGTAACCCTAGGTGAATGTTCAAAAGACAAGAACAGATGAATTGCATAACTGATATCAAGTACATAATGTCTATCAAGATTATACAAATCAATCCTTATCCCCCCCTTTTTTGTGCGTAAAATCCCCCCTACCCCCCTTTACTCCTGAGATCGTATTAAACCTGAAAACCCCCCCGGAAACAGGAAGACCTCTAGTAGTAATTTAATTCCTAAAAAGTGTGATATTATATTATTACAATATTGCACAT